TTCTGTTTTTACAAATAAATGCTCAATATCCAAGTGGGCTTACAAAATGGGATCATGACCAAATGCTTTTTGGATTATCTCAGGGCTTGTAATTGCTGTCTATCTACGCAATCTCTCAAATCCTCTTAATACAAAGGATTTTCTTGTTACTAATAAAGTCTAGCCTCTTTTTTTCCTTAGACTCCCTATATCACTCCGATAGTATTATCGATCTGGATCAATGCAAAGGAAATGAATGCATTTCTATACTATAATTTCTATCCTCTAAATTACTCGAATATATCTATACATCTACACTATAATAATATCTATTTCTAGAAACATAATAGATCATATAAACATATAAGTGGAATAGATAGAAATAGATACAAGATAATCTAGATAGAAATAGATATAACCTAATTTGGATTATGCGGAATCACTTATTCTACGGGATCTTACGGAGCCTGCTCGTCCATGACATGGATTCAGGTAGAATCATGGAAAAAATTCTCCTTAATCGAACCAGCCTATCCTCTGCTACGTATACGCCGGGATACTTACGTTTTGATTGGATGCGGAGACACATTTAGTTGTGATTTTCAATGTGGCGGATAAAATCATATATCCGCACGGCCCTATCAATAGTTCAAGTCACACACTCCCATAATCCATTTTCTCTTCGGAGAATCCACTTCAACTATTTGTATCAAAGTATCGAATAAAAAATACTTCGGGGTTGAAGAGAAATATCCAAATAACATGTCTTATTTTTTGAAATAATCCACATTTGTAGCAATGAGATACTATGGTTCCTCTCCAAAAAAAATGGATGATCCATTAGAAATATCTATGATTTCGCCTATTTCTCAATTTTCTAAAAAATCTTTATAAAGGACCTGAAATACCTTGCTTCCGTATCATTAGGAAGTGCATTAACATAAATACGGAAGTAAGAAGAGGCAATACAAAAGTGTGTAAACTATAAAAACGGGTCAAAGTGGATTGACCTACACTAGCACTTCCGCGCAATAATTCTACCAAAGGTGATCCTATTACGGGAATAGCTTCAGGTACGCCTGTCACAATTTTGACTGCCCAATAACCAATTTGGTCCCGAGGTAAGGAATAACCAGTTACACCAAAAGATGCAGTCAATACACCCAGAACTACACCTGTAACCCAAGTTAATTCGCGGGGTTTTTTAAATCCACCTGTGAGATACACACGAAATACGTGCAAGATCATCATTAGAACCATCATACTTGCCGACCATCGATGAACGGATCGAATTAACCAACCAAAGTTGACCTCAGTCATTATATATTGAACAGAGGAAAAAGCGTCTGTAACGGTTGGACGATAGTAAAAAGTCATAGCAAAACCTGTAGCGACTTGTACTAAAAAACAAGTAAGTGTGATCCCCCCTAGGCAATAAAATATGTTGACATGAGGGGGAACATATTTACTAGTTATATCATCTGCAATCGCCTGAATCTCTAGACGTTCTTCAAACCAATCATATACTTTATTGAGATAGGTAAAACAAGAGAACTCCCCCTCTTAGAACCATATATGAGACTTTCATCTCGTATGGCTCAAGCAGAAACACGCAAATACTGGGTTACGGATATGGAATAGAAAATTTGCAACTTATTAGACACTTAATTCAATCTGTCAGAAAGATACGAAAAAGAAAAATCCGGAATCTTTTCTTTGTGATGATAATGCCAATATCAAGTCGGCTCATCTATCTTCCTTTCTATTTTTATAATAGGCCTCTTGAATCTTCTTTTCCCCTATCTCTTTTTCTATTTATTTGGTTTTTTGTTGTTTTTTTGCGTAACTCAAATAAATTGACTATTTCTTTCTCCTTTCACTATTGATAGAAATTATCTTGTTGAGACCCTATGAATCAATTAAAACTTCAGATTCATACTATAACCACGATGATTTCATTTTAATAACGCCCCTAATTAATCGAAGGGATTCTCTGAGTAAGAACCTTTTGATCATCATCTATTCAATGACTAGTATAAATGGAATAAGAATAATGAAACGAAATCCATAGAAAGCTGTTGGCAACAAATGCTTTTTAAGTAAGAAAAAGTGGAAGTTCCATCTTTCCTTTTTTCTCCGGTTACGAGGTCTGAATTGAATATAGTAGGTATGAATCATAGTTCAAATATTTCTTTTCTTGATCTATTTTATCTATCTCTTCCGTGCTCCAGATACTAACAGAAATATCCGACGGGGTAGAATCATCTCTATCAAGATGACAGACTTATACTCTGTACTAGCAATAGGATCAATTCTAACAAGTCACACACTCATATTCCGGAAATACCGAAACAAAGGAATTTCACGGTCGAACTACCAGAGCGGAACGTCCTAGAAATTCGAGTTCTAAGAAATTTTTTTATCGAAAAAATAGGACTTCATAATTCTTAGAAAGAAAATCTAATTCACGGAAATTCCATCCAATAAAACGGAAGAATTATAAATCTCCAAAATAATAGAT